GGTTTACATAGACTCATCTGTTTTAGTATAATTCCAATTGAGAAGGATTTTTGGATTGAAAAAATCAATACTGATGAGTTCTGTCTCAATTTGTATTTTCTTAGGTCATTAGGAAAACACAATTGGGGATTCAAATCCCAGAATCGTTCATGAATTCGAAGAAAGCAGTCAAGAGTTAATGGTTCAAATTTGTCGGCGGAAAATACACATTTGATTTCTCAATAGAAAGAATGGTTTTAGCATTCTGTATTTTCAGATACTAGACCATGGAAGGGATGGATCAAATCCAATCAAAAAGGGGTCTTTCTTTTAGGACAAGGATTAAGGAAAACAGGAGTCAAAATGCAAGTAGAATAAAAAATAATCCGGGAAAATTTGCATCTATTTTGTATCATTTTGGCGGCATGGCCGAGTGGTAAGGCGGGGGACTGCAAATCCTTTTTCCCCAGTTCGAATCCGGGTGTCGCCTCATCAAGAAAAAAATGGAAATCTCTTCTTCTGTTCTGAAGATCTAATTCGCAGAAGTAGAAGCCAAGGAAACCAACTCTTGCTACTTTGTTTGATTCGAGGAAGGTTTTCGAAAAGAAAGGAAATGCCCGTTCGCATCTAGGATTCAAGGATCGAAGCGACTAGTCGAGGGGCTATCAAGACTTCCCAATTTCCTTGTATTACTAAAGGAGTGTCTAATGACTCGATCTTGAATCAAATTGGAGAGCCTGATAGGAAATTCAATTCATAGTTTTGAAAAGGGGCAGAAATTTCTTTATATACGACGGACTCGCGCGAATCTCTGAGTGCTCCGGTAGCCAATCAATATTAGATTGGATGGAGAATTGGATTTTCTAGAAAAAGGGTTCGAAAGAATTTCTTTTCGGCAACCCCGAGTCAAGCTCCCTCTTTCACAGCGATAATCGGGAAAGGGGGTCCGGATTAGATCAAATAACGAAATAGAGGTCTGTACTAGATAGGAATTTCGAGTGATTTCTGCCCTTCGATTTTGACTTACGAAGATCAACAAAAAAAGAAAAAGAATAGGCCTTAGTATTCTTATTCCTACATGTTCCCGGATGTTACTACGTATTTTGCTTGTGTTTAATCTTTCCTGATTCGAAATCAGAATCGATTTATTGGCTTGCTTTCTCACTCGTGTTAGGTCAGAATCCTCTTTTGACTCTGCGCCATGGATTCCCCTATTATTATTGAAGAATAATGGAAAAATTCCTTCGTATTTATAGAGATAGGGGACATAATTCACATGGATATAGTAAGTCTCGCTTGGGCTGCTTTAATGGTAGTCTTTACATTTTCCCTTTCACTCGTAGTGTGGGGAAGAAGTGGGCTCTAGAAGGACTCCTAATTGAGTTGAGGAAGGTTTTATAGATCGTTCTGCAACGCGTTTTGAATTATTAAAAAGAATCTGCATTTCGAATCCCATTGGACTCCAATGGAGTAATCTATGATAGAAATCATACTCTTTTAATCAAAGAGCCATCGATTCCCGTCTTTGTATTTCGAAAAGAAAGGGATTCCGAAACGGACCTTTTTTTTTGATTTCTTTCCCTCTTTCCTCGTGAAAGAAGAAGTGGTTTGGTCTAAGAGCCATACGCATTCCCGTCTTTGTATTTCGAAAAGAAAGGGATTCCGAAACGGACCTTTTTTTTTGATTTCTTTCCCTCTTTCCTCGTGAAAGAAGAAGTGGTTTGGTTAAGTGGATACGCACTTTCTATGAGAAATGATAGAGAGATAGTAGTTGTCTAACTAAAGACTATGCAATAATAAGATCTTGCCTCGGGCGAGTCACATATTCGACATGCTTTCTAATTTGAGAAAGGCGATTTATGCTTTATCGACTTATTTCATATCCGGGTTCGGGCGTTCAAAAAAATCGCTGAGGTTTACTCTTCCTTAGTAGTTTAGGAAATTTGAATCCTAAGAGAAGAATTCTTTCTGATTCATCAGAACCAATAGATGTAGCAAATTCGGTCTTATGTTCATTCCATCCAATATATGGAATGAATATACACATATATCAAGAGAATATTGTAGATTGATCTATTTTCTATCTTTATTCTAGATTCGAACTTTCTAGACTAAGTTTCGAGACTAAGAGATAGATAGTATGAAATAGATGAATCTTTCGTTCTACCATACTATCTATCTCTTAGTGTCAATTAGAGTCCTAAGTTAAGACGTGAAATTGGAATTCTTTTCATTTGACTTCGTCCATTTTTGATAAGAACTCAGAAGGAAAGTTTCATTCCAATGAATTTGAAAATTCAATTGAATTAATCATTTTGACTGACTGTTTTTACGTAAATGATAAGTAGAAAGGCGGTAGGAACTAGAATGAATAGTGCAGTAGCAATAAATGCAAGAATATTGACTTCCATAATCGGATCGGTTTTTACTTCGCAATAACTCGGGATTTAATCCCCTAGAGATGATAAATCGTTCGTCTGTAAATTCAATGAATGAATTAGCTCTCGATGATTTTGAATCG